TCACTTGTTATGGCTTGGACCCTTTATGGCGGATCTCGGGGCACAGACTCCTTTTTTCTATATTTTTAGAGAGAGAGAATTGATATATGATCTATTTGAAGCTGCTACAGGTATGCGAATGATGCATAATTACTTTCGCATCGGAGGAGTAGCTGCCGATCTACCTTATGGGTGGATGGATAAATGTTTAGATTTCTGTGATTATTTTTTACGAAGAGTTGTTGAATATCAACAACTTATTACACAGAATCCTATTTTTTTAGAACGAGTTGAAGGAGTCGGTTTTATTAATGGAGAAGAAGCTGTAAATTGGGGCTTATCGGGACCAATGTTACGAGCTTCTGGAATACAATGGGATCTTCGTAAAATTGATCTTTATGAGTCTTACAATCAATTCAATTGGAAAGTTCAATGGCAAAAAGAAGGAGATTCCTTAGCTCGCTATTTAGTACGAATCGGTGAAATGAGGGAATCCATCAAAATTATTCAACAGGCTGTAGAGAAAATTCCTGGAGGCCCTTATGAGAATTTAGAAGCCCGACGCTTTAAGAAAGCAAAGAATTCCGAATGGAATGATTTTGAATATCGATTTCTTGGTAAAAAACCTTCGCCCAATTTTGAATTATCAAAGCAAGAGCTTTATGTAAGAGTAGAAGCTCCAAAAGGTGAATTAGGAATTTATCTGGTAGGAGATGATAGTCTTTTCCCCTGGAGATGGAAAATTCGTCCACCCGGTTTTATTAATTTGCAAATTCTTCCTCAGCTAGTTAAAAAAATGAAATTGGCTGATATCATGACGATATTAGGTAGTATAGATATAATTATGGGGGAAGTTGATCGTTGAAATGATAATAGATAGGGTAGAGGTAGAAACTATCAATTCTTTTTCGAAATCGGAATTATTAAAAGAAATCTATGGACTGATATGGATTCTACCCATTTTAACCCTCCTACTGGGAATCACAATAGAAGTACTCGTAATTGTGTGGTTAGAAAGAGAAATATCCGCATCGATACAACAACGTATTGGTCCTGAATATGCTGGACCCCTGGGACTGCTTCAAGCTATAGCAGATGGAACTAAGCTACTTTTTAAAGAGGATATCCTCCCATCCCGAGGCGATATTCCTTTATTTAGCATTGGGCCCTCTATAGCAGTCATATCCATTTTATTAAGTTTTTTAGTTATCCCCTTGGGATATCGTTTTGTTTTAGCGGATCTTAGTATTGGTGTTTTTTTATGGATTGCCATTTCAAGTATTGCTCCTATTGGTCTTCTCATGGCAGGATATAGCTCAAATAATAAATATTCTTTTTCAGGTGGTCTACGAGCGGCTGCTCAATCTATTAGTTATGAAATACCATTAACTTTTTGTGTGCTAACAATATCTCTACGTGTGATTCGTTAAAATAGGATTTTTTTCCTCTAAAACACATTGAATACTTATCTTCCTTTTCTTATTCTGTATTCGAGTTGGTAAGTTAAACTAGATAGCTATATGAGTGAAACAAAACAGCTTATTAATTTGTAGTAAAAAGAAAAAATCTCATTTCCTACGTACAAGAAAAAAGTTTAAGTAAACATAAGCTGTGTAAACTCTTTACCCCAAGGTTGAGATTGTTTGATTAGTCATCATATCTTGAAGCGGGCAAGAATAAAGGATTCGCGCTATGGAATTCCATTACTAGAATATTTTTAGTTATTACTATAACTTATAACCATAAGGCAATCCATCAAAAGTTAGTGAGGGATTAGGAACACTAAAGTACATAAAGGATTAGTAATGAGAGAATATAAATCATTAGACATTTTTCCTCATAAAAGGAATCATAATAAGGACTTGAAATTGGTGGAAATGATCAAGTAGTACTTTCTTGGGATTCCGGTCTAGAGTATGTTCCCATTCACTTGTTAAGGAAATGGCTATCAAGAACGAATTAACCCTTTATTCTTTTTTTCTTTTTAAGTATACCCTTCCCGGGGAAAGAAGGATAGGACAAAAGATATGGAATGCAATACAAAAAAGGATCTTTATTTATTCTTTTCTTCCTTTATCCCTATTCATACAGAATTCCTCATGAACTAATGCCCAATTCTTTCCATTTATTAATTGCTATAACGAGTGTTTTATTCCAATATTAAGTTATTACCGAACAAAGAAAAATTCTTATTTTATTATATAAAGGATGAGATCAATTCGGAAGTGCTTTTTTGTTATTTTAGCAGACGGAATTGCTTTGGTCTAATTTAGGGCTTTCCAATCAATTTTATCTTACCTAATTCTATCTACACACAGGGTATAATACCGAAACAAAATAATTCTTTCCTTTTTCTGATCATAGAGGAGCCGTATGAAGCTAAGGTTTCATGTACGGTTTTGGAATAGCGGTGAGAACTGTGATGTTATCATCGACTATGATTATCTAACAGTTCAAGTACAGTTGATATAGTTGAAGCACAGTCCAAATATGGTTTTTTTGGATGGAATCTTTGGCGTCAGCCTATAGGTTTTCTAGTTTTTCTAATTTCTTCTTTGGCAGAATGTGAAAGATTACCCTTTGATTTACCAGAAGCGGAGGAAGAATTAGTAGCAGGTTATCAAACCGAATATTCCGGTATTAAATATGGTTTATTTTATCTTGTTTCTTACCTAAATTTATTAGTTTCCTCTTTATTTGTAACTGTTCTATACTTAGGCGGGTGGAATTTATCTATTCCCTATATATCCTTTTTTGGATTTTTCCAAATGAATAAAATGATTGGAATTTTGGAAATGATAATAGGTATCCTTATTACATTAACTAAAGCTTATTTATTTCTCTTCATTTCTATCACAATAAGATGGACTTTACCCAGGATGAGAATGGATCAGTTATTAAATCTTGGATGGAAATTTCTTTTACCTATTTCTCTGGGCAATCTCTTATTAACAACTTCTTCCCAACTAGTTTCACTATAAATAAGATAATACAATAACAGTAAGAATATATTCAACACATAAGTTCTCTCAAACAAGAGAAAGAAACATACCTTTTTCATATATATTTAGAATATGTTCCCTATGATAACTGGGTTCATTAGTTATGGTCAACAAACAATACGCGCCGCAAGATACATTGGTCAAAGTTTCATAATTACCTTATCCCACACAAATCGTTTACCCATAACGATTCACTACCCTTATGAAAAATCAATTACATCGGAGCGTTTCCGGGGGCGAATACACTTTGAATTTGATAAATGTATTGCTTGTGAAGTATGTGTTCGCGTATGCCCTATAGATCTACCCCTTGTAGATTGGAGATTTGAAAAGGATATTAAAAGGAAACAATTGCTTAATTATAGTATTGATTTCGGAATTTGTATATTTTGTGGTAACTGTGTTGAATACTGTCCGACAAACTGTTTATCAATGACTGAAGAATATGAACTTTCTACTTATGATCGTCATGAATTGAATTACAATCAAATTGCTTTGAGTCGGTTACCAATCTCCATAATGGGAGATTACACAATTCAAACAATTAGGAATTCGCCTCAAAGTAAAATAGATGAGGAAAAATCTTGGAATTCAAGAACGATTACTGATTACTAGGTATTAGGATTTTTTTGTTAGAAAAATCCATTTTTACTATTTTGACTAACTATAAAGAAAAAAGAATAACTACTGCTTATTGCAAATTATTCCAGATTTAAAATGAGAATAGATTTTCGTGATGTGATTTCCAACTATACAACTTATATACAAAAAAATATCCTAATACCTTTTTCCTTCCTTGAATCTTTTAGTTTTAGTCAGTTCATGAAAAATTTTATACTATAAATTTCTTCTTATCCATAATGGATTTACCTGGACCAATACATGAGATTCTTGTGCTATTTGGGGGATTTGTTCTTCTACTAGGGGGTCTAGGAGTAGTATTACTTACCAACCCAATTTATTCTGCCTTTTCACTGGGATTCGTTCTTGTTTGTATATCCTTATTCTATTTTTTATTGAATTCCTACTTTGTAGCTGTCGCACAACTTCTTATTTATGTGGGAGCCATAAATGTCTTGATCATATTTGCTGTAATGTTTGTAAACGGCTCAGAGTGGTCTAAAGATAAGAATTATTGGACTATTGGAGATGGGTTTACTTCACTCGTTTGTATAACTATTCCTTTTTCACTAATGACTACTATCCCAGATACATCATGGTATGGAATTCTTTGGACTACAAGATCAAACCAAATAGTAGAACAGGGTCTCATAAATAACGTTCAACAAATTGGGATTCATTTAGCAACCGATTTTTATCTTCCGTTTGAACTCATTTCCCTAATTCTTCTAGTTTCTTTAATAGGTGCAATTACTATGGCTCGACAATAAGAAATACTTAGAATGAGTCAAAATTCTTAGAATTTCAAATCTAAAATAAATAAAGAATCACAATTTTGATTTAGTAAAACCCATCTACTGCCAACACAACAAAACAAATACCTTCTTTTCTCTTTTGTTGCGTAATTGTTCTATTCTAATTAATTGAATCGGTTCAATTCTTGTCCTCATATTGAAATGAATCGAGATTAATAAGGAGTTAGTTAATGATGTTTGAGCATGTACTTCTTTTGAGTGTCTATTTATTTTCGATTGGTATCTATGGATTGATCACAAGCCGAAACATGGTTAGAGCTCTAATATGTCTTGAACTTATACTGAATTCAATTAATCTAAATCTCGTAACATTTTCTGATCTATTTGATAGTCGCCAATTAAAAGGAGACATTTTCGCAATTTTTGTTATAGCCCTTGCGGCTGCTGAAGCAGCTATTGGACTATCCATTCTTTCTTCCATTCATCGTAACAGGAAATCAACTCGTATCAATCAATCTAACTTTTTGAATAATTAGACATGGAATACTCTAAACAAAGGCGCATATATAATAATACGGAACATTAAGATGAATAGAAATCGAATCTTATTTTCTTATTATTATTTGAGAATATCCATTTTTGGAGTAGATTATTTCAGAGTATTCTTTTTTACTTATTGAATATTGCATTTTTGCAATTCATTGATATTGCAATTTGAATATTACAATAAATTGGCTAATTCGAATTAGTATGTAGAATTCGTAGAATTATGACTGTTGAAGCCTTAAATTAAAGTCTCTTGGCTCTTTTCACGCTTTCTCACAAACAGATTAAGAAATATATTGCATTATTTGTTAAAGTTTGGATAAACCATTGCTTCGTCTGGTGTCTACAATACTTCTAATTTATATAGTACTAATTTCATTTTTACCAGATCGAAAATTTTTATGTTGAAAAGGAAAATTTATAAATCCAATGTCACATTCTGTAAAAATTTATGATACATGTATAGGATGCACTCAATGTGTACGAGCTTGTCCAACGGATGTATTAGAAATGATACCTTGGGATGGATGTAAAGCCAAGCAAATTGCTTCTGCGCCGAGAACCGAAGATTGTGTGGGTTGTAAGAGATGCGAATCCGCCTGCCCAACAGATTTTTTAAGTGTCCGCGTTTATTTAGGGCCTGAAACAACCCGCAGCATGGCTCTATCTTATTGATACGTTACAAAAAACTCCACTTGAATCATCTGATTCCTCTTTACCGAACGAAGAAGCCTGTGCTCGAAATAATCGAGCATGGGCTTTTCTGGTCAAAACGTATCTTGTCTTTATTACTTTATCATGAGTTATTTTCCTTGGTTAACAATACTTGTTGTTTTGCCGATATTTGCGGGTTCATTAATTTTCTTTTTACCTCATAAAGGAAATAAAATCGTTAGGTGGTATACTATATCTATTTGTTTATTAGAATTCCTTCTAATGACTTATGCATTCTGTTATCATTTTCAATTGGAGGATCCCTTAATCCAATTAAAGGAAGATTCTAAATGGATAGATGTTTTCGATTTCCACTGGAGATTGGGAATCGATGGACTTTCATTAGGATCTATTTTATTGACAGGATTTATCACTACTTTAGCTACTTTAGCGGCTTGGCCTGTTACCCGGAATTCGCGATTATTCTATTTCCTGATGCTAGCAATGTATAGCGGTCAAATAGGATTATTTTCTTCACGAGACCTTTTACTTTTTTTTATCATGTGGGAGTTAGAATTAATTCCTGTTTACTTACTTTTATCCATGTGGGGGGGAAAGAGGCGTCTGTATTCTGCTACCAAGTTTATTTTGTATACTGCAGGCGGTTCCATTTTTTTCTTAATTGGAGTTCTGGGTATGGGGTTATATGGTTCCAACGAACCCAGATTAGATTTGGAAAGATTGATTAATCAATCATACCCTGCAACATTGGAAATACTATTATATTTTGGCTTCCTTATTGCTTATGCTGTCAAATTGCCGATTATACCTCTACATACGTGGTTACCAGATACCCATGGGGAAGCACATTACAGTACATGTATGCTTTTAGCGGGAATTCTATTAAAGATGGGAGCATATGGATTAATTCGGATCAATATGGAATTGTTACCTCATGCTCATTATCTATTTTCCCCCTGGTTGGTAATAATAGGAGCGGTGCAAATAATCTATGCAGCTTCAACTTCTCTTGGTCAACGAAATTTCAAAAAAAGAATAGCCTACTCCTCCGTATCTCACATGGGTTTCATAATTATAGGAATTGGTTCCATAACCAACATTGGACTAAATGGAGCTATTTTACAAATATTATCCCATGGATTTATTGGTGCTACACTTTTTTTCTTGGCGGGAACGGCTTGTGATAGAATGCGTCTTGTTTATCTCGAAGAACTGGGGGGGATATCTATCCCAATGCCGAAAATTTTTACCATGTTTAGTAGCTTTTCAATGGCTTCTCTTGCCTTGCCAGGAATGAGCGGTTTTGTTGCAGAATTAGTAGTATTTTTTGGACTAATTACTAGTCCAAAATTTATGTTAATGCCAAAAATGCTAATTACTTTTGTAATGGCAATTGGAATGATATTAACTCCTATTTATTTATTATCTATGTTACGCCAGATGTTCTATGGATATAAGCTATTTCATGTTCCAAACGAAAATTTTTTGGATTCTGGGCCACGAGAACTCTTTCTTTTAATCTCTATCTATTTACCAGTAATAGGAATTGGTATTTATCCAGATTTTATTCTCTCGCTATCCGTTGACAGGGTAGAGGCTCTCTTATCCAATTATTATCCTAAATAGGATTTTCTTTTTTTAACTAGTCCGCTCTCTATTCCATAGTGGAAAAACAAAAAATTCGGAAAAAGTAAAAAAGTCTAATTAGATCTATCTCGAATTTTTGAGAACCCTTTGAAATGAAAAGGCGTTCAAGGGGTTCTCAAATCAAACAAAAATGGAAAAAACCTTCATTTTATGAAGGTTTTATGTTATGTAATCATTTAGGTGGTAATGTAAATGAACCATAACTATGTAAACCTATTCCTAACAGATTGATACCAAAATAGCAGATCCAAATTATAAGAAATCCTATCGAAGCTACAAGTGCTGAATTTGTACCCTTCCAATTTGGATTTGTTCTACTATGTAAATAAATTGCAAATATGGTCCAGGTAATAAATGCCCAAGTTTCCTTAGGATCCCAATTCCAATAGGATCCCCATGCCTCATTAGCCCATACTGCTCCACAAAGAATACCTATGGTTAAAAGAGTAAACCCTAGACTAATGACACGATAACTCCAAGAATCCAAACGCTCAGTTAATTGATATTTGTAATAATTTGGAAATGCGGGAAAAGAGGTGTTTTTTAAAGCACTTCTTTTTGCATAGAAATATTCAATCTCACTAAAGAAAAACTCACTAAAGAAAAATGTTTTACTTAAAACATTTTTTTTCTTTTTAGAAAAGAAATCGAAATTCTTTCGAAATCTAATGATTAGAAGAGCGGCGGATAATAAGGATCCGCACAAAAGAGTTGCATAGCTTAGTAACATCATACTGACATGCATCATTAACCACTGAGATTGTAGAGCAGGTACTAGTATTGTAGATTGATGCATTTCAGTTAAAAGACCCGACGTGGCAAAGCCTTGCGTTAAAATAGTACTTGGTGTAGTTATTGTGCTTAAATCATTTTTAGAGTTCTGTATCTTAGGAATAGTATGAAGAATATACAGAGCCCATGAAAGGAAGATCAATGACTCATATAAATTACTTAATGGAAAATGTCCCGAAGAAATCCAACGAGAAACTAAGAATCCTGTTATAGAGAAAAAAGTAGCTATCATTCCTTTTTCTGACGAATCACGTAATCCCCTAAGTTCACGAACTAATAAGCTTAGCAAATGAATCATAATCACAATTGAAATGGTTGAGAAAGAGATATGAGTTAGTATATGTTCTAAAGTTGCAAATAGCATAAGGAGAAGGTCCCATTACAAAATTGGAAATTTCGAATTGAATCCATTTTCTAATCTATTGTATTCTTTTTCGAGAATGCCGCCACTCGGACTCGAACCGAGATGCTTGAGCACTGCTTCCTAAGAGCAGCGTGTCTACCAATTTCACCATGGCGGCTAACTTGAAATATTGAAATAATAGTTAACTTAAAAGAATAATAGTTATTTTTTCGCGAATCGTCGAGATTGGTAGAGTTCATAGAATTTAGGAACATTAGAATTTCATCATTAACTACAAAGAATTTTGTATTTTAGAAAAATTTCTCGAATGAAAGCCTTTACGCTCTTATTAATATGATTTACCAGTCCTAAACCCATTTATTTGTGAATTTTGGATAAGATAGGTAGAGGTTGTAAGTCCTATTGCAAGAATACTCTATTTTTGATAATAGAATCCTCATATTTTTTTTTTGAGGATTCTATTATCAAAAAAAAGTTCTTTGATAGGAAAAGAATACTGAAGACACAATATCAAAAACTTTTGTTCTATATAACAGAGGGATTTGTTCTAAGAATATTGTACCGAGGAATTCGATACATAAAAGTACATTCATTAACTAATTCCAATTATTTATTCCTATTAAATAATAGGAATTTCTTTGGAATAGTTCAATTCGGATTATTCCAAAACCTGATTATTTTTTTGTTTGTTGCCCAGAAAAACCTTTTGGTTTTGGATGCTCGTTGCCGCTAGAAAATGATCTTGATTTTGCTAAAGAATAAGATTGTACTATGGAAAAATAAGTTTTTTTCTTCCAAAGATTTTTACGAATACGCTTTTTTGACATCGAAGTACGTTTTTTTGGAACTGCCATTTAAATTTTAAAAGGAGATTACTTTTTTCTAGTTGTATGTGAAAGACATCTATTGCCACAAATCAATCCTTCTTTCTGTTTTTTCTTAGTATTTATACTTAGATACTGAAAGATACTGAAATTCTAAATTATTTTTTAGTTAATTTTGTCTAATGTGGATAAGACAAGAGTTTTTTAAGGTTTTCTATTTAAATCAATTTATATATCAAATATACTCCATATATAAATATATGGTATGGGGGATAAGCCCCCATATAAGATGGGGAGATAAAAAGAAGGTCAAATTCCATTCAAATAGTTAATTAAGTTCAGAACAGTATTCCATAATTGAATTCCAATCAAAATAAAAAAATAATACTTAGTCTCTTAAACAAGACACTCTAAAACTTAGATAATTCTAGTCATTAGGATTTCCATTTTATATGAAGTAAAGAATATTTGAGAATTTCCTAGAAATATAAGTTTTCTTTGGAATATAAGTTTTCTTTGGAATTCAATCAATCAATTACGAAACAAGAGAGCTATTTCATTTTAACAGAAAGAAATACAAAAATGAATAGAAAGTAAAATTATTCAATCTTTTTTTATTTTAATAAATATCTTTTTTTAGCTAATAACTAGATAACGAAATTCTTTGATTCACTTTTTTAATTTAAGCAACTAAACACATTCTGAATTTTTTAATATTTTAATGAGAGAAATTTTGTTTTGAAAAATTCAGAATTCCATTATTTTTTCTTATTTTGTTTTTTTAATTCCTTCAGAAAGAGATAAGAATAGGTTTGGTGAATCGGAAACAATTTTATTTTATAGAAAAATTGAACTATAAATTTCAACTAAAAATTGCTATTGCTTTTCTTATGGAACATACATATCAATATGCCTGGGTAATTCCCCTTCTCCCACTTCCAGTTATTATGTCAATGGGATTTGGACTTTTTCTTATTCCGACAGCAACAAAAAATCTTCGTCGCATATGGGCTTTTCCTAGTGTTTTACTCTTAAGTATAGCTATGGTATTCTCAGTTCATCTGTCTATTCAACAAATAAATGGAAGTTCTATCTATCAATATCTATGGTCTTGGACCATCAATAATGATTTTTCCTTAGAATTTGGATACTTGATCGACCCGCTTACTTCTATTATGTTAATACTAATTACTACTGTAGGAATCTTGGTTCTTATTTATAGTGACGATTATATGTCTCACGATGAAGGATATTTGAGATTTTTTGTTTATATAAGTTTTTTTAATACTTCCATGTTGGGATTGGTTACTAGTTCCAATTTGATACAAATTTATTTTTTTTGGGAACTTGTCGGAATGTGTTCCTATTTATTGATAGGCTTTTGGTTTACACGGCCAATTGCAGCGAGTGCTTGTCAAAAAGCTTTTGTAACTAATCGTGTAGGGGATTTTGGTCTGTTATTAGGAATTTTAGGTTTTTTTTGGCTAACAGGTAGTTTTGAGTTTCGGGATTTGTTCAAAATAGCTAATAACTGGATTCCTAATACTGGGATTAATTTCTTACTTACTACTTTGTGTGCTTTTTTATTATTCCTTGGTGCAGTTGCAAAATCTGCACAATTCCCTCTTCACGTATGGTTACCCGATGCTATGGAAGGACCCACTCCCATTTCGGCTCTTATACACGCAGCAACTATGGTTGCTGCGGGGATTTTTCTTGTAGCTCGACTTCTTCCTCTTTTCATATCCCTACCTTTGATAATGAGCTTCATTTCTTTAGTAGGTACAGTAACACTCTTCTTAGGAGCCACTTTAGCTCTTGCTCAGAGAGATATTAAAAGAAGCTTAGCCTATTCTACAATGTCTCAATTGGGTTATATGATGTTAGCTCTAGGTATAGGTTCTTATCAAGCTGCTTTATTCCATTTGATCACTCATGCTTATTCGAAAGCTTTATTGTTCTTGGGATCCGGGTCCATTATTCATTCAATGGAACCTCTTGTTGGATATTCGCCAGATAAAAGTCAGAATATGATTCTTATGGGTGGTTTAAGAAAATACGTTCCAATTACAAGAACTACTTTTTTATGTGGTACACTTTCTCTTTGTGGTATTCCACCTCTTGCTTGCTTCTGGTCCAAAGATGAAATCCTTAGTAATAGTTGGTTGTATTCACCCTTTTTTGGAATAATAGCCTCTTTTACTGCAGGATTAACTGCATTTTATATGTTTCGGATATATTTACTTACTTTTGATGGGCATTTGCGTGTTCATTTTAAAAATTACAGTAGTACTAAAGAAGGTTCGTTGTATTCAATATCCTTATGGGGAAAAAGCATACCCAAAGGAGTCAATAGGGATTTTGTGTTATCCACAACGAAGAGTGGAGTTTCCTTTTTTTCACAAAATATACCAAAAATTCCTGATAATACAAGAAATAAGATAGGATCCTTTAGTACTCCCTTTGGGGCTAAAAACACTTTTGTCTATCCTCATGAAACGGGAAATACTATGCTATTTCCTCTTCTTATATTACTGATTTTGACTCTGTTCATTGGATTCATAGGAATCCATTTTGATAATAGAGTAAAGGATAATGGAATATCGGAGTTAACCATATTATCAAAGTGGCTAACTCCTTCAATAAACTTTTTTCAGGAAAGTTCTAATTCTTCCATAAATTCATATGAATTTCTCACTAATGCAATTTCTTCTGTAAGTTTAGCTATTTTTGGTCTATTCATAGCATATATCTTCTATGGATCCGCTTATTCTTTTTTTCAGAATTTGAATTTCCTAAATTCCCTTGTAAAAGGGAATCCAAAAAAGTTCTTTTTGGATGAAGTAAAAAAAAATATATACAGTTGGTCATATAATCGTGGTTATATAGATGTTTTCTATACTAGGGTCTTTATCCTGGGTATAAGACAATTAACCGAACTAACGAATTTTTTCGATAAAGGTGTCATTGATGGAATTACCAATGGAGTAGGTCTTGCTGGTTTTTGTATAGGAGAAGAAATTAAATATGTAGGGGGAGGGCGAATATCGTCTTATCTATTCTTTTTTTTATGTTATGTATCCTTGTTCATATCGTTTTTTCCTTAATTCATTATTCCATGAAAATGGATTATTCCATGAATTCCTCAAAACGAGGCTCATCAAAATGCAAAATCTAAGACTACTATAAGACTACTAATAAAATAAGAAAAAAATTCGAACGATTAAATTACTTCTCCCGAATATCCAACTGACTGATTAATTTCTTATAACGTACTCTATTTTTCTTTGCCAAA